AATTACATCAATAGTTGCATTGACAGTTATCTTCGTTCTCAAATCGGGATTGCGAGTTCTATTTTAAGTGGTAGTGAAAATTACAGCGAAAGTTACATTTCTACTTACATTTTGGGTGAAAGTAGAAATAGTAGTGAAAACTGGAATTCCAAGCTAAGAACTAGCACGAACGGCAGCGATTTCGCTCTAAGAGAAAATTCTAATGATCTCGGTGTAACTCAAAAATACAAGCATTTGTGGGTTCAATGTGAAATTTGTTATGGATTAAATTATAAGAAATTTTTTAAATCAAAAATGAATATTTGTGAACAATGTGGATATCATTTGAAAATGAGTAGTTCAGATAGAATTGAACTTTCGATTGATCCAGGGACTTGGGATCCTATGGATGAGGACATGTTCTCCCTGGATCCCATTGACTTTCATTCAGAGGAGGAACCTTATAAAGATCGTATTGATTCTTATCAAAAAAAGACAGGATTAACCGAGGCCATTCAAACCGGCATAGGTCAACTAAACGGCATTCCCGTAGCAATTGGGGTTATGGATTTTCAGTTTATGGGGGGTAGTATGGGATCGGTAGTAGGCGAGAAAATTACTCGTTTAATCGAGTATGCTACTAATCAATTTTTACCTCTTATTCTAGTGTGTGCTTCCGGAGGAGCACGCATGCAAGAAGGAAGTTTGAGCTTGATGCAAATGGCTAAAATTTCTGCTGCTTTATATGATTATCAATCGAATAAAAAGTTAGTTTATGTATCAATCCTTACATCTCCTACGACTGGTGGGGTGACAGCTAGTTTTGGTATGTTGGGGGATATCATTATTGCTGAACCCAACGCCTACATTGCATTTGCAGGTAAAAGAGTAATTGAACAAACATTGAATAAGACAGTACCAGAAGGTTCACAAGCGGCTGAATTTTTATTCCATAAGGGCTTATTTGATCCAATCGTACCACGTAATCTGTTAAAGGGCGTTCTGAGTGAATTATTTCAGCTCCACGCTTTCTTTCCTTTGAATCATAACTTTAGTAGAACCTTAAGTTAATAGTTAATTAAATTGAATTCTTTAAATTATTTTCTTTCTGGCGAATAACTATTTAGAATAAGTATTTATTAAGTATTTATTTATCGGAATCAAAGGAAAAATCCGAAGAATGGATTTGTTTTGGTGACATAAGAGAGAATTATGGAAAGAATCATACAGATAATTTTTTTTTTACCGATATCCCTGATTCCTAATTAGGAAACCTCTATGAACAAGATAAAAGAGCGAATTCTTTTTTCGCGAGGTAGGGTAGTAAATAATAAATAAAACGAATTTCATGTTCTTTTCTTCCTTTCGTATTATATTATAACGAATTTTGGAAGAATTTATAAGGTGAAGAAACTCTTTATTAAATTCAAATTATAATTATGAAATTCAAATTATAAGACAAGAAAAAAAAATAATAGAAAAATAACAAACAAGTGAATTATCATACATGTATTTGATGTATAAAAATGAATAAGTCCATTTAGTTAGTTCTATATTCCTTGCACTTTATTATATATACTCAGTTAGATATACTTAGTATAATTATTATAGGAATTCTAATAATTTTAAGAGATCTTTCTATTTAAGATATCTTTCTAACAATATAATATAGCGATAATAGGTAAAAAAAATAAATATAACAATAAATAACAGGTACAAATATTAAATCGAGGTGCCCATTCTATGACAATTCTCAACAACTTACCCTCTATTTTTGTGCCTTTAGTGGGCTTAGTATTTCCGGCAATTGCAATGGCTTCTTTATCTCTTCATGTTCAAAAAAACAAGATTTTTTAGATCTGATGGGGGCAAATTTCATATATTTTTTTTCAAGACTTAGACTTGGATTATAACACAGATATCTATTCAGTATAATATGGTATAACTTGTGGCTTCTTTCAAACAGAAAAGAAAGGGCAGGCGTAAACGTAAATCTGATATATGAGTAAACGAGCTATTTGAAAATATTGAAAATAAGTCGCGATTGGGGCGAATGCCTGAAATAAATGTAAAGCCCATGTAGCTATATATGTGTAGATAGGGGATCATATGAGAGGGCTCCTATTATTTTACTTTTAGATCTAACCAATTGCTTCGAAAGATTCACATCAGAATAGTGCAAGTTGATGAAAGTTCCTTCGGAAACAAAAAAATGTAAAGTAAAATTCATTTTGGCCGGTCTCCCACTTCCAATAAAATGTAACTAGATCTAGTATGAGTTGGCGATCAGAACATATATGGATAGAACTTATAGCGGGGTCTCGAAAAATAAGTAATTTCTGCTGGGCCATTATACTTTTTTTAGGTTCATTGGGGTTTTTATTGATTGGAATTTCCAGTTATCTTGACAGAAATTTGATATCTTTATTCCCGTCTCAGGAAATCATTTTTTTTCCACAAGGTATCGTGATGTCGTTCTATGGGCTCGCCGGTCTGTTTATTAGCTCTTATTTGTGGTGCACAATTTCGTGGAATGTAGGTAGTGGTTATGATCGATTCGATAGAAAAGAAGGAATAGTGTGTATTTTTCGTTGGGGATTCCCAGGAAAAAATCGTCGCATCTTACTCCGATTCTTTATGAAAGATATTCAGTCTATCAGAATAGAAGTTAAAGAGGGTTTTAATGCTCGGCGTGTCCTTTATATGGAAATCAGAGGCCAGGGGGCCATTCCTTTGACTCGTACTGATGAGAATTTGACTCCACGAGAAATTGAGCAAAAAGCAGCGGAATTGGCCTATTTTTTGCGTGTACCAATTGAAGTATTTTGAAATAAACGAAGCACTTTTCTTAGCAGGAGGTAAAAAACCAAAAAATCCTCTTTTTTTTTTTTCCTTTTTTTTTCTATAACATAACTTAACTGAAATTTCTTCATAATACTGATGAACCAAAGAAGACGTAGATTATATATACTATATACGGAAAACGGAAAAATTTGAAATTTTGTCCGCAAACTTTTTTTTATGCGTATGTAAATTCACAAAATTCAAGGACTAACCACTGACTCACAAATAAAAACGAGGGAATAGATTCGGGAGTTCGAAGCTTTCTATTCTAAATTCTAATATTAGAATAGAACTTATGCTTGATAGAAATATTAGATCGTATAGAGTTGACGAATGAAGCGGATTCATTAAAAATTCACAGACGCAAAAATGGAAAAAAAAGCATTCATTCCCCTTCTATATCTTACGTCTATAGTATTTTTGCCCTGGTGGGTCTCTTTTTCATTTAATAAAAGTATGGGATCTTGGATTATTAATTGGTGGAATACTAGTAAATCCGAAACTTTTTTAAATGATATTCAAGAAAAGAGTATTCTAGAAAAATTAATAGAATTTGAGGAACTCTTCCTGTTGGACGAAATGATAAAGGAATACCCCGAAACACATCTACAAAAGTTTCGTATCGGAATCCACAAAGAAACGATCCAATTGATCAAGATGCACAACGCAGATCGTATCTATACGATTTTGCACTTCTCGACAAATATAATCTGTTTCGTTATTCTAAGTGGTTATTCTTTTTTAGTTAATGAAGAACTTATTATTCTTAATTCTTGGATTCAAGAATTCATATATAACTTAAGCGACACGATAAAAGCCCTTTCTATTCTTTTATTAACCGACTTATGTATAGGATTCCATTCACCCCACGGTTGGGAACTAATGATTAGCTCTTTCTACAAGGATTTTGGATTTGCTCATAATGATCAAATTATATCTGGACTTGTTTCCACCTTTCCAGTCATTTTCGATACAATTTTTAAATATTGGATCTTCCGTTATTTAAATCGTGTATCTCCGTCACTTGTAGTGATTTATCATTCAATGAATGACTGAAAAATGATCCACCGATCCAATTAGAATTTTGTTATTTTGTCCATAAGTAAAATAAAACATTCAAAATCTTACTTTTTTTTATATACTTATTTTTTCTATACATCCAATAGATTCGGATTCCTCCTATATTTTAGTAAAAATTTTTCAGTAACTAGCAGCATCGTGGATAGGGAACTATCCTAGCGACCTACCTAATTTTATTGTATAAATTTTCTGGATCAACGACTGGACCATGCAAACTAGAAAGACCCTCTCTTGGATAAAGGAAGAGATTACTCGCTCCATTTCCGTATCGCTCATGATATATATAATAACTGGGGCATACATTTCAAATGCATATCCCATTTTTGCACAGCAGGGTTATGAAAATCCGCGCGAAGCAACTGGTCGTATTGTATGCGCGAATTGTCATTTAGCTAATAAGCCCGTGGGTATTGAGGTTCCACAAGCGGTACTTCCAGATACTGTATTTGAAGCAGTTGTTCGAATTCCTTATGATATGCAACTAAAACAAGTTCTTGCTAATGGTAAAAAGGGAGCTTTGAATGTGGGGGCCGTGCTTATTTTACCCGAGGGGTTTGAATTAGCCCCTCCTGATCGTATTTCGCCAGAGATGAAAGAAAAGATAGGTAATCTCTCTTTTCAGAGTTATCGCCCCGCTAAAAAGAATATTCTTGTGATAGGTCCTGTTCCTGGTCAAAAATATAGTGAAATCACCTTTCCTATTCTTTCTCCGGACCCTGCTGCTAAGAAGGATGCGTACTTCTTAAAATATCCCATATACGTAGGCGGGAACAGGGGAAGGGGTCAGATTTATCCCGACGGGAGCAAGAGTAACAATACGGTTTATAATGCTACAGCAGCGGGTATAGTAAGCAAAATAATACGAAAAGAAAAAGGGGGGTATGAAATAACTATAACAGATGCGCCAGAGGGGCGTCAAGTGATTGATAGTATCCCCCCAGGACCAGAACTTCTTGTTTCAGAAGGCGAATCCATCAAACTTGATCAACCATTAACAAGTAATCCTAATGTGGGGGGATTTGGTCAGGGAGACGCGGAAATAGTACTTCAAGACCCATTACGTGTCCAAGGCCTTTTGTTCTTCTTGGCATCTGTTA